ACAGCTGATAAAAATCGTTGTTTTGGACACGATAGATATGATATGTAGAAAGCCTATTTTCTAGTATTTATTAGCGGATTTGCTCTTTCTTTCCTTTTTTTTCTTTCTATAGTGGAGATAGTCGCACGTAATGACAGATCACGGCCATATTATTTAAAGCTTGTGGTAAGAACGGGTTTCGTTCTAGTGCCCTAAAATAATATTCCAAAGCTTTCGTATGTTCTCCGTTCCTTGTGTGGATAAGGCCTATGTTATAGAGTATATAACTTCTATCATAGGGATCAATTTCTAGTCGCATAGCTTCATAATAATTCTGTAAAGCTTCCGCATAATTTCCTTCGGATTGAGCCGACATCCGTTACGGTCGTCTTCGATTCAAAGAATCTCCGTTCCAGAACCGTACGTGAGATTTTCATCTCATACGGCTCCTCCTTTTTTATGTGCATAATGAGAATAATACATGGAATCAAAAAAGATTGAAATAATTTCATTATGAACCGAACGGGGCTAGTGTTTTTACAAGAAATCTCTAGCCAACCTTCCTGTAAAAGATCTTTTCTTAACATCAAGTATCTTGGTACTAGATAAAAATTATAACTCTAACAATTTCTTTGTTCTTAGCACCCCTTAATTTCCAGGAATTAGTCACTTCAACAGTCTTCGATGGTTATACGGGTATCCAAAATACGAACGAGATGGATGTTTGTTGTACCAACCATTCTTGTTAGTCCCGATTCCGATAAAGAAAAGGTATAATTTATAACAAAGTTTTCGTATTGTTGATTCCTAGGCGTAGTGCTTCTTCCCCTATGCTGCCTATTGGTACTAGTGGAGTAGGGTTGACCTAACCCATAGGTGTAACCTTTCGCTCAATACTAGAATCTACAATTGAAGCATCTGAGGCTGCATTAATCGGGGATACACGACAGAAGGAATTGTTTTATTTACAAACTTCACCTTCACAATAAGCGTAGATTTCTTTCAATAATTTTTTTATTTCTCTCCCAAATAATGTATCTTTCTCCGAAGACTGAAAGCGGTAAAGAAAAAAAAACATCAAATCGCACCATCTCTGTAATAGGTGAATGCCTCTTTTTCTCCTGAAGTTGTCGGAATTATTCGTAATAAGATATTGGCTACAATTGAAAAGGTCTTATCAATAAAATTTCCATTTATCCGAGATCTGGGCATAGGTAGCAATCCATTCTATAATTTCTTTTACTTACCTCTTGTGAGAAAATGATCCCACAAACAAAGAAATTGTACAGTACGAAATAACATAAAAAAAAAAAAAAAAAAAAAAGAGATCAATTGATTCGTTCTAATTCATTGATTTAATCTGGTATAAAATTGATTTAATTTGGTAATTTAATTTGGTATAAATATTGTAAGTAAAAAGAATAACTATTGGAAAAAGATGGGAGCGCCATCTTCGCAAAAATGAAATGAATAGATATATATCTTTTTTTTTTTAACAGTTTTTCACAAAAAAAAATTATCTTTATACCCCCCCCCTTGAAGGAAGGGTTTTTCTTTGATGAAAAGTTTTCTATATTTTTTTTATAGTTAGAATTGACTGTACGTACCTATCAAAAAATCTAATATGAATGACTCACTATTCACTCGGTTTCTGGGCCATAATCATTATGTAGGAGAGATGGCCGAGTGGTTCAAGGCGTAGCATTGGAACTGCTATGTAGGCTTTTGTTTACCGAGGGTTCGAATCCCTCTCTTTCCGTACCTTTCACCTAATTCACCAATCTTATTGACAGCAATGTATCAAAGCAAATAACAATGGATACCATTATTCCAACAGTTAAGTTAGACCTTTCTTTTATTTCGATATAGATTCTTTATTCCTATGTTCCGCAGTACAGAAAATAAAATACTGGAAAGAGTAGACAGCAGGGAATGAAAATATCCCTACCGATCCGTGATCCATGACTGGGAGAAAAATCCCCGTATCAAACTCCTTACTTTGGTGGGTCTTTTTACTTAGGCGAAAAGGGAAAAATTGTCCGAACCCTTGTTTTCTTGTTTTATTTTAATTAGGTTTAAGTCTGACGAGAATAATATTCTACAACTAGCAATTCATTTATTTTCAAACCGACCCATTGACTATCTATTATTTGATTGACTAATCCTTTATATTGGAATGGTTGAAGGGTCAAATGTTTTGGTAATTCCTCACGGGGGGATGAATCAAGATAATTTTGAATCAGAGCTCTAGATTTTTGTTCATCCCTCGCTGTAATAATATCGTGGGGTTTGCAGCGATAACTTGGTATATCTACTATACGACCATTAACTAAAATATGTCTATGGTTAACTAATTGGCGGGCTTGGGGAATAGTTGAAGCCATACCCAATCGAAAAAGGATGTTATCCAAACGCATTTCAAGTAATTGTAGTAAAACCTGACCTGTTGACCCTTTGGCTTTTCCGGCAATACGAACGTATTTAAGTAATTGTCGTTCTGTAAGACCATAATGAAAACGCA